TATTTATCTAAATAGACAAGAAAAAAGATAAGACGAAATAACTTAACGCTTTGTGTTGGATCCACAATTAATCCTCCGGATCCTTAGGATTGGTGTATTCTTATACTTAATAATTTACCCTTATACTTGGAATGTAATGGAATTCCTTAATGTAATTCGTATTTTTTCTATTTATTATAGTATAGCCTGATCCTGCATTTTTGGATCATAGATCGCGCCAAGCAGCCTCTTCTACCTATCCTGTATATTGTCCTTTTCATTCGGTGTTGGAATAGAAACTGATTAGATTAGTAGGCGAGATTTTACAAAAAAGGTTTATTCATAGTATTAGCAGAAACGGCTTTTTTTCAATACCCCCTCATATTAGTTAATAACCCTATTGATATTAGTTAATAACCCTATTGATTGGATTTATATGTTTATTCGGATCGGAATATTCAAATGATTTTTATCGAACGATTATTCATCTATTGTATTTTCATGTAAATGACTATTCATCTATTGTATTTTCATGTAAATTAGGGGCAAGAAAGTTCTATGGAAAAATGGTGGTTTGGTTCGCTCTTGTTTAGCGAGGAGTTAGAACACGGGTGTAGGCTAAGTAAATCAATGGCCGTTTTTGGTCCTTTTGAAAATACCAGTGTAAGTGAAGATCAAATTATAGATGATATGGATAAAGACGTGTCTAATTGTAGTGACAAGTCTAATTACAGTAATGTTGATCGTTTAGTCGGCGGCGGATCCACTCGGAATTTAATATCGGATGAGACTTTTTTAGTTATGGATAGTAATAGGGACGGTTATTCCATATATTTTGATATTGAAAATCAAAATTTTGAGATTGACACCGATCATTCTTTTCTAAGTGAACTAAAAAGTTCGTTTTCCCAGACTTCGAGTTATATGAATAATGCAACTAAAAGTGACGATAATCTCCGCGACCGTTACCCGTATGATACTAATTATAATTATAGTTGGAATAATCATATTACTAGTTGCATTGACAGTTATCTTCGTTCTCAAATTTGTATTGATAGTTATATTTTAAGCAATAGTGACAATTACAGTTACAGTGATAGTTACATTTATAGTTACATTTGTGGCGAAAGCAGAACTAGTAGTAAAAGCGGGAGTTCCAGTATCAAAACTAGCAAAGATGGTAGTGATTTAACTATAAGATCTAATAATTTAAATGTAACTCAAAAATACAGGCATTTGTGGATTCAATGCGAAAATTGTTATGGATTAAATTATAAGAAATTTTTAAAATCCAAAATGAATATTTGTGAACAGTGTGGATGTCATTTGAAAATGAGTAGTTTCGATAGAATCGAACTTTTGATTGATCCAGGTACTTGGAATCCTATGAATGAAGATATGGTCTCTCTAGATCCCATTGAATTTCATTCGGAAGAGGAACCTTATAAAGATCGTATTGATTCTTATCAAAAAAATACAGGATTAACTGAGGCTGTTCAAACAGGCACAGGTCAATTAAATGGCATTCCCGTAGCAATTGGGGTTATGGATTTTCAGTTTATGGGAGGTAGTATGGGATCTGTAGTAGGTGAAAAAATCACACGTTTGGCTGAGTATGCTACCAATAAACTTTTACCTCTTATTCTAGTGTGTGCTTCTGGAGGAGCCCGCATGCAAGAAGGAAGTTTGAGCTTGATGCAAATGGCTAAAATATCTTCCGCTTTATATGATTATCAATCAAATAAAAAGTTATTTTATGTCGCAGTCCTTACATCCCCTACCACAGGTGGGGTGACGGCTAGTTTTGGTATGTTGGGAGATATCATTATTGCTGAACCAAACGCTTACATTGCATTTGCGGGTAAACGAGTAATTGAACAAACATTGAATAAGACAGTACCCGAGGATTCACAAGTGGCTGAATATTTATTCCATAAGGGCTTATTCGATCTAATCGTACCACGTAATCTTTTAAAGGATGTTCTGAGTGAATTATTTCGGCTACACGCCTTCTTTCCTTTGGATCAAACTTAGATTTAGATTAAGTAGAGCTGTAGAGTAGAGTTTTAATTTATTTATTAATTTAATAATTAATAAAACGGAATAAATTTTTTGAAATGAAAATTATTAAATTATAAGACAAGAGCACGAAAATAACTAAAAATATGAATAAAAAAAAGGTGCATTATCATACATATATTTCGTGTAGAAACGTGTAGAAGGGTGAATAAGTCCGTTTATTTACACATTTTTTTATAAGTATTTATTCAAAAAAAAAATTATTAAAACATATACTTATATATTCCTTATTTAGGTATATACTCACTTAGGTATACTTACTATAAATATAATAATTATATATATTATATAAATATAATTATTATATATGAATATATATTAATTTTAAAATATCTTTAATAACAATATAAGGTTAAAATAAAAAAATAAAAATAGTAATATAAAATATAAAGCAATAAATAAAAATAACAGGTACAAATATTAAATCGAGGTACCCACTCAATGATAACTCTCAACAGCTTTCCCTCTATTTTTGTGCCTTTAGTAGGCTTAGTATTTCCGGCAATTGCAATGGTTTCTTTATTTCTTCATGTTCAAAAAAACAAAATTTTTTAGATACTATAGGGACAACTCTTTATCCATTTTTTTTTTTCAAGACTTACTTTGATCATAACACCCCTATCTATTTAGTAGAATATGGTATAACATCTGGCTTCTTTCGAGCATAAGCTCTTATGTATGTGTGTAAACATGATATATGGGTAAATTAATTATAACAATTTCAAATGGATCGATAGCGGGGAGAGTTTCGGAAATGTAAAGTGAATATATCTATATGTGGATATCCATAGGAAATCATATGAAAGAGATGTTATTATTTTAGTTTGGATCTAAGTAATTCGCTGAATTTTTCTAAAATAAAAGTTTCACATCATAGTAGTGCTGGTTGATGAAAGTTACTTCGGAAACAAAAAAAGTAAACTAAAATTTCTTTTTGTTATTCTTCCAATTCCAATAAAATGCAACTAGGTCTAGTGAGAGTATGAGTTGGCGATCAGAACGTATATGGATAGAACTTATAGCGGGATCTCGAAAAATAAGTAATTTCGGTTGGGCCCTCATTCTTTTTTTAGGTTCATTAGGGTTTGTATTGGTTGGAACCTCCAGTTATTTTGGTAGGAATTTTATATCTTTGTTTCCTTCTCAGCAAATAAATTTTTTTCCACAGGGGATCGTGATGTCTTTCTATGGGATCGCGGGTCTCTTTATTAGCTCCTACTTGTGGTGCACAATTTCGTGGAATGTAGGTAGTGGTTATGATCTATTTGATATAAAAGAGGGCATAGTGTGTATTTTTCGTTGGGGATTTCCTGGAAAAAACCGTCGCATATTCCTGCGATTCCTTATGAAAGATATTCAGTCTATCAGAATAGAAAATAAAGAGGGTCTTTTTGCTCGTCGGGTTCTTTATATGGAAATCAGAGGCCAGGGGGCCATTCCCTTGACACGTACTGATGAGAATTTGACTCCACGAGAAATTGAGCAAAAAGCTGCTGAATTGGCCTATTTCTTGCGCGTACCAATTGAAGTATTTTGAAAAAAGGAATTGAAAAATGAATAGTTTGCAAAAGGGAAAAAACTCAAGAACTCTCTTTTTTTCTATACCATAACTTAACGGAAGTTTGTTCTGAATGCCTGCCTATTCAAGCCAAAGTAAACGTATACGAAGCAACTCTAAAATAAAATTTTGTGTGTCCATCATTTTTTTTTTTCAAATATTTGATATTTTTTTTTAATAAAACGGGAGTTCTTTCGTTTCGAAATCCAACTAATATTACTTTGAAGCGAGCTCTTTCTTATTCTATTTCTGTATTCTTTCTAGATTCAAGGACTAACCTAACCACTCTACTGCATCACAAATAAAAACCTCGAAATAGATTAGATTAATGGGCTCGATGGCTTGGGTTGGGATATAACTTATGCTTGATAGAAATATTAGTATCATATAGAGTCGACGCATGGGGTGAGTTCATTAAAACTTCAAAAATTCACAGACGAAAAAATGGCAAAAAAGAAAGTATTTATTTCCCTTCTATATCTTGCATTTATAGTATTTTTGCCTTGGTGGATCTCTCTCTCATTTAAAAAAAGTCTGGAATCTTGGATTACTAATTGGTGGAATATTAGGCAATCCGAAATTTTTTTGAATGATATTCAAGAAAAGAGTATTCTAAAAAAATTCATAGACTTAGAGGAACTCCTTCGTTTGGAGGAAATGATAAAGGAATACCCAGAAACGCATTTACAAAAGCTTCGCGTCGAAATCTACAAAGAAACGACCCAATTGATCAAGATGCACAATGAGGATCGTATCCATACAATTTTACATTTCTCGACAAATATAATCTGTTTCGTTATTCTAAGTGGTTATTCTATTATAGGTACTGAAGAACTTGTTATTCTTAACTCTTGGGTTCAAGAATTCCTATATAACTTAAGCGACACAATAAAGGCTTTTTCTATTCTTTTATTAACTGATTTATGTATAGGATTCCATTCGCCCCACGGTTGGGAATTAATGATTGGCTCTGTCTACAAAGATTTTGGATTTGCTCATAATGATCAAATTATATCCGGTCTTGTTTCTACTTTTCCAGTCATTTTAGATACAATTTTTAAATATTGGATCTTTCGTTATTTAAATCGTGTATCTCCTTCACTTGTAGTGATTTATCATTCAATGAATGACTGAAAAATGATCGAACGGCCCAATTATAATATTTGTTTGTTACTTTGTACATAAGCAAAACATTGAAAATTGTACCTATTATTTCTACCCAGTAAAGGGATTTCTCCAATATTTCAGAAAAATTATTTCAGTAAATATCAAAATTATAGGTAGGCAACTCTATTGGCGACCTACCTACTTTTATTGTATAAATTTTCGGGATCAATGATTGGACCATGCAAACTAAAAAAACCTTTTCGTCGATAAAGAAAGA